AAGGTGGCTGAGGAATAGGCGATAGATTGTAAATCTATAAACAAGTTTAAACTTTCTTATTAGGCTGCATAGTGGAAATTATTAAGACGTTAGATTGCAAATCTAAAGATGTGTATATCACTGGAGCTTAAAAAGATATAAAAATGAAAGTATTTTAAGATTTAAAAGATTTTCTTTTTTTGACAACTTTGAAGGATGTTAGTTTAAATAACTTAAAATCTTAGAATATAATAAAAACTGATGGGATAAAAAGTCCAAAAAGATTGATAAATGCCATTAAAGGGGTGAAAAGTCTTTGTCTTCGATGTGGAGAGGATCATTTCAATTTTGGTGAAAAAAGAACAAATGCCGAAATTGAGATTCGCAAATAGTAATATAGGGAAATCAAAGTAGATGCCAGAAGAACTAATAAGGGTATGAAGAAATAACTAGAAGTTATTTCTTGAATTAAAATTCATTTAGGGAAAAAACCAGTGAAAGGAGGTAGACCTCCTAGAGAAAGCAAAGATAAAAGTATAAGAATTTTATTAGGTAATGGGGAAGCATTATTGGAAGTAATTTGGGAAAAATGAAAAATCTGCTGGAAGTGAAAGATTAATGCTACTGAAGAAGATATTAAAGAGTAAAAAAGAAAATATATTGTTCATATATTTTCACTAATTAAAATAGCAGAAAGTATTCATGCTATGTGGTTAATAGAAGAAAAAGCTATAATTTTTCGAAGTAAAGTTTGATTAATACCACCAACTGCTCCAATGATTGCTGAAAGAATAATTGCATAAAACAAAATAGTTGTGACTAAATAGTTAAAAGTAAGGTATGAGAGCAGAAGTATAGGAGCAATTTTTTGAATGGTTATGAGCACAATAGATTGGATTCAATTTATTCCTTCTATAACTTGAGGGAACCAAAAATGAAATGGAGCTGCTCCTAGTTTGAGAAGAAGAGCAAGGGCTAGACAAAGCGGTGCAAAACTGGGGGAAATTAATATAATTGAGGCTGAAAAAATAATAATAGCAGATCCTAAAGCTTGGACAAGAAAGTATTTAAGTGCAGACTCAGAAGAATATTGATTATTTTTTGTAATAATTAAAGGGATAAAAGATAAAAGATTTAATTCTAAGCCTGCTCATGCCCCAAATCATGAAGTAGAAGAAATAGATAAAATTGTTCCTGAAATAAGGGTCAAAATAAATATTAATTGAGACGGAGAAATTAGCATTAAAAAGAGAGAGGTTTATGCTCTCATAAACGGGGTATGAACCCATTAGCTTAGAATTAGCTTATCTTTTGTATACTGGTGTAAACGGCACGAAAAGTTTTGATCTTTAAAGAATTGGTGGAATTCCATTGTATATAGATAACATGAGTAAAAAAATTACATAATCTGTCCTATCAAGACAGCCCTTTTTCAGGCATCATATTTTAATAAAATGAAGTTAATAGAAATATTATTAGTAAAATAAAAAATAAAAAAACAGAAAATTAAGAAAATATAATTTATAGTAGTATATATATATATTATATATACATATAAATGTATATAATTAATTTAATATTATATATTTGGGACAATTGTGATTTATACACAGCCTTCTGTAATTATAAAATTCCCTCTCCCAATAGAAATCTAAGCCCGTTGGGAAATGGGACCTCCCCTCAGGAAGAAGGGACCATTTTAAAGGGCTTAGATTTCATTATGGATCTTATTTAGTTGATTTATACAGCTAAATTATCGACTTTTCAGTTGACGAGGCATTTCAATGAAATTATATAAGTTTACATTTTAGATTCGCCTTAAAAATATATTTTTGCTCTCTTGTGTATAATTTTAGTTGAAAGACTAGGTTACGAGCTCTCTCCTTACATATATTTAAATGTATATATAATTAGAAAAATAGTGCAATTTTAAGAAGGTACAAAGTTTTACTTCCGTATGGGAAATCTTCTATTCAACTTTAAGACCAGAACTTTTATTTTCGAGCAAAAAAATGAGGTTTGTGTTAAATTTCTCACAAAATTGAAGTTGCGGGCGCATGGGAGCGACCCATATAGGGTCTTGAATATATGATTAGAAAAGATTTTCCTAAGTTTCATGAGAATCTTGATTTTCCCAACGGGCTCCCTAACTATTTTTTTGTATGGTAAGTTTATTCTACTGTTGATAGCAAAAAATATAAGTTAGGGAGCTAGTGGACATTCTTAACTAGCTCCCTAACTTGTATCTTTGTTGAGAATTATAATGATACAAAATTAAGAATGATTTTAGCTGCATAGTTGGTTAGATTTTGGCAAAAATTTTTATTTAAATATGGTAGGTTTAATAAGATTATTTATAATGAAGGCAAATTCTCATTTTTTTAAAAAAAAATTGAAGTTGCGGGCGCATGGTAACGACCCATATGCGGTTTCATATTTTAAAATACTTATATTTTAATTTAAAAAAAAAAATCATAATTAAAATTTCTGTTTTTAGTATATTGATGCGTTTTGAAGCAGACCAGTACTTTTAAAAATTTAATTTTTAGGTTTAAAATATGTAGATAAATTACTATAATTCAAATATTTTGTTTAAGGTTAGGAAGTTAGTGGAGAGTGCTAACTAACTCAGAACTTCATTTTGTTGTTAGGGAGTTAGTTAGCATTTCTAACAAACTTCATAACAATTTTCAATTTTGTCGGAGTTTCTTTTAAAGTTGTATCAAATGGTATTTTACCTTCATAATTTTTTGGGTTGACTTTGGCGTGGGACAAATTTTTTTTGGTAATAAATGACTGATATAATTTGTTTAATTATTTATATTTGTAATTATATTTATATTGTTAATTTCAATGTTGATAATAAATTTCTTTAATTTTAGTATGTTTATTTAATCGTCAAAAATTAAAAAAATATTATTTGTACACTCATGGAAGTTTGATTCTTGCTTAATACTTTTACGTTATAACTGGTAAATACATGTAAATAATTGTGTGGAAAAAGAAGCAAGTAAATTTATTAAAAATAAGTTTAATTAAAAAGTAGAAATCGTGGTAAGAAAATTAAAATCACAGTATAAAATATTAAATTATGGGCGGTAGCCTGATTTGGTAGTTATAAAAAGTCTGACTAAGTTTTGTGCCAGCAGTCGCGGTTACACTTTAAGATTAAGTAAAAGTAATTTAGTTAACAGTTAATTAAAAATTTATAAGTTAGTTTAGTTTATTTTAATAAAAGGTAAAATTAGATTGTTAATTAGTAAATTAAACTAGTATATAATAAAGATGAAACTGTAGATGCCAGGGTATGAACTAGGATTAGATACCCTATTACATCTGGGAGTAAAATTTAAATGCTTGAATATTAATAGTTATATTCTTTAAAATCAAAGAATTTGGCGGTATTTTAGTCTTGTTAGAGGAACTTGTTCTATAAACGATAAAACACGCAGAATCTTACTTATCTTGGTAAATTTTACAGTTTGTATACCGTCATTATTAAATAATCTTGAAAAAGTTAATTATTGGGATTAAAAAATTAAATATATTAGATCAAGGTGCAGCTGATAGATAAGTAGAAATGAGTTACAATAATATTTATTTATAACGGATTGAAAATAGAACTATTTTTAAAGAAGGTGGATGTAATTGTAAAAAAAGTTTAATAAGCCTTTTTGGTATAAGCTCTAAATTATGTACATATCGCCCGTCACTTTCATTTAAAATGAAATAAGTCGTAACATAGTAGGTGTACTGGAAAGTGTCCCTAGAAATAATCGAAATAAAGCTTTATAGTTTAGCATCTCACTTACGTTGAGAAGGTTTATCGTGCAAATCGATTATATTTTGAGTATTATAAATCTTTGCTATTGTTATTTAGTGTTAAAATATAAATGAGAAAAATATTTTTATATAAAAAAAGTAAGTAGAAATCTAAAATTTTGAATCGAAAACTGAGATGAAGGCTAGAGTTAAAAGTATTGTAAAAGAATAGTGAAATAAATGAAAATTTAATAATAAGAAAGCAAAAGTAAATTTTTGTACCTTGTGTATCAGGGAAAATTAAAATTTTAAAAGTAGTTTTTTGATCCCGAAAAAGGAAGAGCTAAATTGATAAAAAGGTTATTGTGGCATAAATATCTTTAATATTAATTTAGTGGTGAAATGTTAAACGATTCCTTTGATATCTGGTTTTTAGAGAAATGAATTTAATTCAGTTTTAATATTTAAAGAAAGTTAAATGTAAGAATAGGAGGGTTGAGCTTCTTATTCAAAATATAAAAAAGTATAGAAGAAATTTATTTAATAGTTGAATTAGGCTTAGAAGTAGCCATATGAATAAAGTGTTTTAACTAATTTTTGAGTTAAAGTTATTTATATTCTTCTTGTATTTGTATCTAAAAATGTTGATAATCTTTGTATTTATAGATAAAATGATTTTATTAGTAGAAAATTTTGTAAATAGTAAAATATTAAAAAATTAACAAATTTTAAATATTGATTGGTGTGGGTTAAGGAACTCGGCAAATAAAGCTTCTGCCTGTTTATCAAAAACATGTCTATATGATGGTTTATAAAGTCTAACCTGCCCACTGGGATCAAACTAAAGGGCCGCGGTATTTTAACCGTGCGAAGGTAGCATAGTCATTAGTCTCTTAATTGGAGGCTTGTATGAATGGTTGGACAAGAAGCAAACTGTCTCAAACACAAAAATTGAATTTGACTTTTAAGTGAAAAGGCTTAAATATTTTAAAGGGACGATAAGACCCTATAAAGCTTAATAATTTAGTATATAATTAGATGAGTTGAAAGTTTAATATTATTTATATACTAAATTATTTCGTTGGGGCGACGATGATATAATTTGTAACTGTTTAAATTTAAAATACAGAGATATTTGTGTGTAATGATCCTTGTTGTTGATTAAAAATTTAAGTTACTTTAGGGATAACAGCGTTATTTATTTTGAGAGTTCATATCGACAAAAAAGTTTGCGACCTCGATGTTGAATTAAAAATTCGCCATGGCGTAGGAGTTGTGGAGGTAGGTCTGTTCGACCTTTAAATTTTTACATGATTTGAGTTCAAACCGGCGTGAGCCAGGTTGGTTTCTATCTTTTAAGAAAATAAAAATTACTTTAGTACGAAAGGATTTAGTAATTAAAATAATTTTTAAGTATAGATTAACTATATTACTTTGGCAGATGTGATGCGTTAGACTTAGGATCTAATTAGATAGAGTTTTCTATAAGTAATAAACGTTTATTCAAACATGTTTGAATAAAACTGTTTGTGATGGCTTTAGTTATATTTGTGAGTTATTTAATTTTAATTATTTGTGTTCTTGTGGGTGTTGCATTTGTTACTTTGTTAGAACGTAAAATTTTAGGATATATTCAAATTCGTAAAGGACCAAATAAAGTTGGTTTTATTGGATTGCTACAACCCTTTGCGGATGCTGTGAAGTTATTTACTAAAGAGCAGACAGTACCTGTAAAATCTAATTTTCTTCCATATTATGCTTCACCTGTTTTTAGTTTGTTTACTGCATTAATTGTATGGTTAGTAATTCCTTATGAAATTGGAATAATAAATTTAAATATAGGAGTACTTTTTTTCTTGTGTTGTTTAGGATTAGGTGTTTATTCAACTATAAGAGCTGGTTGGGCTTCTAATTGTAAATATTCTTTGTTAGGTAGGCTTCGGGCTGTTGCTCAGACTATTTCTTATGAAGTTAGTCTTGCTTTAATTTTGCTTTCTTTTATTTTTTTAGTGGGAGGTTTTAGTTTAGAACTTTTTAATTTATACCAAGAAAGTGTATGATTTTTGTGGGTCACGTTGCCGTTAGCTTTAATTTGGTTTGCTTCTTGTTTAGCTGAGACAAACCGAACTCCTTTCGATTTTGCGGAAGGCGAATCTGAGTTAGTGTCTGGGTTTAATACCGAGTACAGAAGAGGTGGTTTTGCTTTAATTTTTATGGCTGAGTATGCTAGAATTTTGTTTATAAGAGCGCTGTTTGCATTATTATTTTTAGGTGGAGGTCCTTCTAGCCCCCTTTTTTATGCAAAGCTGGTAGGAGTAAGATTTGCATTTATTTGAGTTCGAGGAACTCTTCCTCGTCTTCGTTACGATAAATTAATAGGGTTAGCTTGAAAAAGATTTTTACCAGTTTCTCTTAATTATTTAATTTTTTTCATGGGTATAAAAATACTATGTTATTGTTCTATAATTTAGTTTATAACTAATTTAGTATATTGAAAATGTCATGATAGTTAAGACGTTTTAGTGTCCTTATTGATGTTTTCAAAACATCTGTTTTAAATAAACTAAACTATCAATCAAGCAGTTTATCTCACAATAAAAGTGAAAGAGGATTGACAATGTAGTAAAGGAAATACACTACTGTTAGAATTTGCCCTGTAATAACAAAAGGATCCTCAACAGGTCGAGCTCCAATTCAGGTTAGAAGAATAACAATTGCAATTAAAGATCAAAATAAAATTTGATTTAAAGGATAAAAAGTTAATCTTCGAAATTTAGAAGTATGGGTAAAAGGTAAAATTATTAAAATTGCGATTGATATAGCCAGGGCGATTACTCCTCCTAATTTGTTTGGAATTGATCGCAAGATAGCATATGCAAATAAAAAGTATCATTCAGGTTGAATATGTGCTGGTGTAACGAGTGGATTAGCCGGGACAAAGTTGTCAGGGTCTCCAAGAAGGTAGGGATTTAGAAGAGTCAATAAAATTAATGCGGTTAGTATAACTATAAATCCAACAACATCTTTAAAAGTGAAATAAGGATGGAATGGAACTTTATCAATATGTCTTGCAATTCCAAGTGGGTTGTTAGCTCCAGTTTGATGAATAAATAAAATATGGATAAGAGTCGCTGCTGCTACTAAAAATGGTAACAAAAAATGAATTGTAAAAAATCGAGTTAGTGTTGCATTATCAACTGCAAATCCACCTCAAATTCATTGTACAAGTTCAGTGCCAATATAAGGGATAGCAGAAAAAAGGTTAGTAATAACTGTTGCACCCCAGAAAGATATTTGACCCCAAGGTAAAACATAACCTAGAAAAGCTGTTGCTATAACTATGAATAAAATAACAACACCCACTATTCAAGCATGAAAAAATAAGTAGGATCCATAATACATACCACGTCCAATATGTAAGTAAAGGCAAATAAAGAAAAAGGAAGCTCCATTAGCATGGAGTGTACGAAGAAGTCACCCGTAATTTACATCTCGACAAATATGAGCAACACTTGAGAAAGCTAAATCAATATGAGCAGTATAGTGTATAGCAAGAAAAAGACCAGTAACAATTTGGACAACTAAACATAAGCCTAGTAAAGATCCAAAATTTCAGAATGTTGAAATATTTCTTGGAATAGGTATATCTACTAAAGCTCCGTTAGCAATTTTAAAAAGGGGATGGCTTTTGCGAATAGGTGTCGTCATTAATAGGATAGTCGAAGTGGTCTTGAATAAAGATTAACAATTTTTACAATAACGATAAGAGTCAATAGGAGGTAAAGAACTATAAATAAAGTAAAAGATATTGCTGGAGGTCTATAAATAGTTCTTACTAGAGTAGAAGTAGTATCAAGTGAAAACATATCTGAAGAAATCGCTGATCTAATAATAGAAATATCAGGAGTAATATAAAGAGGGTCTTTTAGTATTATAAAAATTGTCAAAAATAAAGAAAATCTTGAAATAACTATTAGAGCTGTAGCTGAAAATTTGAATGGTTCGTTAGAAGCAAGTGAGGCAACATAAATAAATAACACTAGTATAGCCCCTAAGAAAATAAGAAAAAGAATGTATGAAAATCAAAAAGAATTGTTGTTCAACCCTGCCGCAAGCGAAATCATAACAGTTTGTATTAATAATGTGAGACATATAGATAAAGGATGAATAAGACGTGTAAAAAGTAATGAAGTTACAAAAATAAGAGGAAGAATAAAAAATAAGATTTCAGAGAGTAGTTTAATAAAATATTAGTTTTGGGAATTAAAGATAAAAGTTTACTTTTTTCTCTGAAGTTTTAAGAAAATAAATTTCATTTTTGGTTTACAAGACCAAAGTTTTGGTTTAAACTATTAAAACTAATGTCAATTCTTAGATTAATATTTATTTTTGTTCCTCTTATCGTTGTTTTTTGTGGGTTATGAAATTTTGTTTCTAACCGAAAACATTTACTTAGAGTCCTTCTAAGTTTAGAATTTATTATATTAGGCATTTTTTGAGTCATAGTAATTTGTTTAGCTAAAGTAGGAATCGAAGCTTATTTTACTTTATTTTTTTTAACTATAGCAGCTTGTGAGGGTGCTTTGGGTCTTTCTTTATTGATTTCTATTGTGCGGACTCATGGTAACGATTGTTTCAGAAGTTTTAGAACACTACAATGTTAAAGTTCATTTTTATAAATATTTTATTGATTGCGTTTGTTAAAGAGTGGTGGTTTATTCAAATTTCTTTATTTTTAATGTGTTTTATTTTTAGGTGTTTTATGGGACATGACTTTTCTGTTTCGGGGTTGGGATTAAGATTAGGTTCTGATCATTTAGGTTTTATTTTAATTATATTAAGAATATGAATTATGGCACTAGTTATTTGTGCAAGTCAAAGAATTAAAAAAACAAATAATTCTCCTAGAGGGTTTTTAGTTGTAAATTTACTATTGCTGTTAGCATTGCTTTTAACGTTTTCAGCAACAGATTATCTTTTGTTTTATATTAGATTTGAAAGATCTTTAATTCCTACTTTAATTTTAATTTTAGGCTGGGGTTATCAACCTGAGCGAATTCAGGCTGGAGTTTATATGTTATTTTATACATTGTTTGCCTCTTTGCCTTTGCTTGTTTCTCTATTAAGATTTTACAGATTGGGTGGTAGTCTAACAATAGGTTTAGTACCATGCGCTGAAAGATCTAATTTTATTACTTTTATGTGGTATTTTTGTACAATTTTTGCTTTTGTAGTAAAACTTCCTATATATCTAGTTCATTTATGACTTCCAAAGGCTCATGTTGAAGCTCCTGTAGCTGGATCTATAATTTTGGCTGGTGTTTTATTAAAATTAGGTGGTTATGGTTTGATTCGTGTTCTCTTTTTATTTCCTGAAGTAAATAAAATATTTTCTTGATTTTGAGTTAGTGTGAGAATTTTAGGTGGGGTAATTGTAAGATTTATATGTTTACGTCAAGTAGATATTAAGTCATTGATTGCTTATTCTTCAGTAGCCCATATAGGCTTGGTATTGAGAGGACTAGTAGTTTTTGGTTGATGGGGTCAAACTGGAGCTGTAGTAATTATGGTGGGGCATGGATTATGCTCGTCTGGACTTTTTTGTCTTGCTAACATAGTTTACGAGCGTTTAGGAAGTCGAAGATTATTGGTGAATAAAGGTTTATTGAATTTTATACCTAGTTTGGGATTGTGGTGATTTTTATTGAGGATTGGTAATATAGCAGCTCCTCCTACAATTAATTTATTAGGAGAAATTAGACTAATTTTAAGTGTAGTAAGATGAAGAAAGCTTAGCATGTTTGGGATTGGTTTATTGTCTTTTTTTAGAGCTGCGTACACTTTATACATATATTCGATAAGACAGCATGGGTTGTTTTTTAATTCATTGTTTTCTTGTTGTTCTGGAAAAGTTTCTGAATACTTAGTTTTAATATTACATTGATTGCCTTTAAATGTTCTTATTGTAAAAACGGCTATAATTTTACCAAGATTTTAGTTTAAATAGTTTAATAAAAACGTTGGTTTGTGGTGCCGAAATTATAAGTTATTTATTTTAAACCGTGATTTGATATATTACTATACATTTAACTAGATTGGTATTTTTATGCAGAAGGGCTTTTAGTTGTATTTTGTTGTCTCTTACAAGTTTATATTATAACAGTGTGACAATAATTGAATGGGAAATTATAACTTTAAATTCTTCTTCAGTCGTAATGACTTTAATTTTTGATTGAATTTCTTTTATATTTTTAGGATTTGTACTTTTTATTTCTTCAATAGTGTTATTCTACAGAGGTGATTATATAGAGGGAGACAAAAGATTTAATCGCTTCATATATTTAGTTCTTGCTTTTGTATTGTCTATAGGTGCTTTAATTGTAAGGCCAAATATAATTAGAATTTTATTAGGTTGGGATGGGCTAGGTTTAGTATCATACGCATTAGTTATTTTTTACCAAAATGAAAAATCTGCAAATGCAGGAATACTAACAGTTTTGTCTAACCGAGTTGGTGACGTTGCTATTCTTCTTAGAATCTCTTTAATATTTATAGCAGGAGGTTGAAATTTTATTTTATACAGAAGATATATAAGGGATTCTAATTTGTTATTAATAAAATGTTTAGTTGTCATAGCAGCTATAACAAAAAGGGCTCAAATCCCCTTTTCTGCTTGGCTTCCAGCTGCCATGGCAGCTCCTACTCCAGTGTCTGCACTAGTTCATTCTTCTACTCTAGTTACGGCAGGTGTTTATTTATTAATTCGTTTTAGCCCAGCTTTAATAGGATCAGAAGCCCAATCTGTTTTATTAATTATTTCTTGTCTGACAATATTTATAGCAGGATTAGGGGCTAATTTTGAGTATGATTTAAAAAAGATTATTGCTTTATCAACATTAAGTCAACTTGGTGTAATACTAAGGATTTTAGCTCTTGGTTTTGCTGACTTAGCTTTTTTCCATTTATTAGCTCATGCTTTGTTCAAGGCACTCTTATTTATATGTGCTGGAGTAGTTATTCATGCTGTAAAAGAATACCAAGATATCCGTTGTATAGGAAGATTAGTTTTTAGAATACCTTTAACTAGAACTTGTATAAATTTGGCTAATTTAGCTTTATGTGGAATACCATTTTTGGCAGGATTTTATTCTAAAGATTTAATTTTAGAAGTGGCTTTTATAAGAAATATTAATTTATTAGCTTTCGTTTTATATGCTTTGGCTACAGGATTAACTGTTTGTTATAGATTTCGTTTAGTTTATTATAGTTTGACTGGTCTATTTAATTTAAGAAGGATGAGTCAAGTTAACGATAAAAGTGTTGTTATAACTAGATCAATGATAAGATTGAGGATTGGTGGTGTCACGGGTGGAGCTTTTTTGTCTTGAGTGATTTTCCCTGAATCATATATAATTTGTTTAACTTTCACGTTTAAAGTGTTGGCTTTAGCATTAAGAGTGTTAGGAGCTTTAATTGGTTATCTTTTAAATATTATAAGTGTAAACTATAGGTTACGTAGATTAAAAAGTTATAGTAAAGTTGTGTTTATAGGGTCTATGTGGTTTATACCTTTTTTATCTACATTTAATTTGAGTCATGTTAGGTTAAAAACTGCGGGCGCATGTATGAAGGTTGGTGACTATGGATGATCCGAACATTTTGGGGGTCAAGGTTTGTATTCTAATGTTATACATCAATCAGGGTACCTTCAAGTTTCTCAAAATAGAAGTGTAAGAATTTATATAAAAAGGTTTTTATTTTGAGTAATTGTTGTATTTTTTATTATAATTTACTTATATAATTTAAGATTAGAATTTTGCTTTGAAGCAGCAACGGTGGCAAATTTGCCTGTAAGTAACAATTTCATAACCAAAATCTAATTTTTTTGTAACTAATCAAAATTTTTAGAAGTTAGTACTTCAGTTCTACAACGAAAATGTAGCGTGTTATTTACACTATAAAAAAGAAATATAAACGGAATTCAACCGCTTAAAATGAAGTTAGAAGCTTCTTTTTTTGGCATAAATATTTCCTTGAAAGGGATAAAAAATCCAGTTTCATCATTAACAGTGATGGGCCTCTATTTTGGCTTCTTTCAAAGATTAAAGACCTATAACAGATCAAAGCTTAGGCCGAAACTAAGTGCAATACTTCGCTTTTTAATCTTAAAGCTAGTTTATAAAAAACACCTTATGAATGCAACTCATAAATCATAAATTGAATATAGCTCTAATAAGATCATTCTAAGGCGCCTTGGTGTCATTCATAGTAAAGTCCAAAAAGCAGAATTAATAAAAATAAAACCCCAGTAAGGGCTCAAGAAAATATGTTTGTTAAATGAATAATTGAGGCAAGGGGAAGTAAAAGAGTAATTTCTACATCAAAAATCAAGAAAATAACTGCAATTAAAAAGAATCGTAAAGAAAAAGGAAGTCGAGCTGAGCCTTTAGGATCAAATCCACACTCAAATGGGGAATTTTTTTCTCGATCTGTAATAAGTTTTTTTGACAAAATCGAGGCAAGGATTATAACTACAGATCTAATTACAAAAGTTGTTGAAACTACAATAAATATAATAAAAATTAATTTTTCTAGAAATTCTAGACTTTTTGGTTGGAAGCCAAATATACTTGTTATATTAAAAAATTAATTAACCTCCTCATCAATAGATAAAGATATATAAAAATAACCAAACAACATCTACAAAGTGTCAGTATCAAGCAGCTGCTTCAAAACCAAAATGATGGTCTGAAGAAAAATGACATTTATAAAGTCGGTAGAAACAAACAGCTAAAAAGGAAGTCCCAATAATAACATGAAGCCCATGGAAACCAGTTGCTACAAAAAAAGTAGATCCATAAACAGAATCTGCAATTGTAAAAGAAGCTTCTGCATATTCGAAAGCTTGAAGAGCTGAAAAATATAATCCTAAAAAAATAGTTAAAGCAAGACTTTGAATTGCTTCTGAGTGATTTGATCTTGTAATAGCATGATGGGCTCATGTTACGGTAGCTCCTGATGACAAAAGAATAGTTGTATTTAAAAGCGGAATTTGGAAAGGATTAAAAGGTTGGATACCAACTGGTGGCCAACATATTCCAATTTCAATTGTTGGAGAAAGTCTTCTATGGAAAAATGCCCAAAAAAATGAAAAAAAGAACAATACTTCTGATACAATAAAAAGAATTATTCCCCAACGAAGCCCTTTTATTACAACTTGGGTGTGGAGCCCCTGGTAGGTTCCTTCACGTGTTACATCTCGTCATCATTGAATTATTGTTAAAATAGTAGCTAAAAATCTTAGCAGGAGCAAGTCTATATTAAATTGGTGGAATCATTTAACAAGCCCTGTGGTTAGTATTATGGCTCTTACTGATCCTGTTAAAGGTCAGGGTCTTATATCAACTAAGTGGTAAGCGTGGTGTCCGTGTGATGATGACATTAGTTAACTTCTCTGGCATATAAAGTCCTTAGAACAGCAAATACATACGATTGAATTATTGCAACAGCAGATTCTAGTATTAAAAGAAGGATTTGAGCTAGTATTAAAAACGACACTAAAGTCAAAGACAAAGAAGGGCCTATATTGCCTAAAAGTGTCAACAAAAGATGTCCTGCAATTATGTTAGCTGCTAGTCGAACGGCTAAAGTTCCTGGTCGAATAATATTTCTTAAAGTTTCTACTAACACTATAAATGGTATCAGAAGCCCTGGTGTTCCTTGGGGAACCATATGAGCAAGCATGTGTTGGGTATGGTTAATTCAACCAAATAAAATAAAAGTTAGCCATAAAGGTAAAGCAAGCGTAAGAGTTATCGCAAGGTGTCTTGATCTAGTAAACACATATGGGAGCAGCCCGAGAGTGTTATTGAATATAATAAATCTAAATAAAGAAATGAATAAAATAGTTGAACCTTTAGTGGCTTGTCCTAAAATTGCTTGAAATTCATTGTGAAGAAGTTGCATAATTTTGGATCAAACTAATGCTCAACGTGAGGGTGCTGCTCAATAAAGGTAGGGAATAAAAAGTAACCCAACAAAAGTTGATAATCAATTGATTGATAATGAAAAGATTCTTGAAGAAGGTTCAAAAATAGAAAATAATCTTGTTATCATTTTCAGGTTTTTTGGTGTTGAGCTTTTAGTTCAATTGAAGGGGACATTTTAAGTGGAGATTTTATAAAATAGTTTAGAATAAAAAATAAAAGAAATCCAATAAGAAATATAAAAAATAGATTTAATCATAAAAGAGGTGCTATTTGAGGCATCAAAAAGTATTCCAGTGGAATTACTTAAGCTTGACAAGCTCATATTATTAATTAACTAACTTTTTCCACCAGAAGTAGGCGCCTCTACTATGATAGGTTTAAAAGACCTATACTTGCTTTCAGTCATCGGGTGATAGATCGGATGAGGAGGAGATTCAATTTAAAAAAGCTGAGACTGACACACTTTCTACTACAATTGGTATAAATCTATGGTTTGCTCCACAAATTTCTGAGCATTGCCCAAAAAACAATCCTGGTCGGTTAACCATAAATCTAATTTGGTTAAGACGGCCCGGAATTGCATCTGCTTTTACTCCCAGAGCTGGAACAGTTCAAGAATGAATAACATCAGCTGCAGTGACTAACATTCGAACTTGTGTGTTTATAGGTAAGACAGTTCGGTTGTCTACGTCTAAAAGTCGAAATCCAGATAAATCTAGTTCGTTAGATGGAGTTATATAGGAGTCAAACTCTACTTGCAGAAAGTCTGAGTATTCATACCTTCAATATCATTGGTGTCCAATTGTTTTAAGAGTGATTCTAGGGTTATTAACTTCATCTAGAAGATAAAGTAACCGAAGTGAAGGAAGAGCAATAAAAATGAGAATAATAGCAGGAAGAATTGTTCAAATTACTTCGATTGTTTGGTTTTCAAGGAGAAAACGATTAACAAAAGCATTAGGAAATATAGCGGCTATTATATAACCAACAAAAGTAGTAATTAAAATTAATACTACCATAGTATGATCATGGAAGAAAATAAGTTGCTCTATAAGGGGTGACGCACTGTCTTGGAATCCTAGGTGACCTCATGTTGCCATTACTAAAAGGAAATAATTTTCCCTAACAGGAGCTTAAATCCTGCACATCTATCTGTCATTTTAGTAGTTAGTGATTATAGGGATTTCTATATAACTGTGGTCAGCTGGGGGATAAGCATGCTGTCATTCAATCGAAGTAGGTAAGAATAAAGAAAATATAACTGTTCGTTTAACTACTAAAGCCTCTCATACAATAATGATGAATCTAAGAACGGCTACAAGAGAAATTATTGATCCAATTGAAGATAGAACATTTCATGCGGTGAATGCGTCAGGATAGTCAGAGTATCGTCGTGGTATTCCATTTAATCCTAAGAAATGTTGTGGGAAGAAAGTGATATTTACTCCTGTAAATATAGTTAAAAAGTGAATTTTTGATCATTTAGGATTTATAGATAAGCCCGTAAATAGAGGGAATCAGTGAGCAATTCCTGCAAAGATGCCAAAAACTGCACCTATAGATAGAACGTAATGAAAGTGAGCAACAACATAATATGTGTCATGAAGAATAATATCAATAGATGAATTAGCAAGAACTACTCCTGTAAGACCACCAACTGTAAAGAGAAAAATAAAACCAAGAGCTCAGAGAAGTGATGGACTGTAATTGATTTGGGTACCTTGAAGGGTGCCTAATCATCTAAAAATTTTAATTCCTGTAGGAACTGCAATAATTATTGTTGCAGAAGTAAAATAAGCTCGAGTGTCTACATCCATTCCTACAGTAAATATGTGGTGTGCTCAAACAACGAAGCCAAGAATTCCAATTGCTATCATAGCATAAATTATTCCTAGAGTTCCAAAGGCTTCTTTTTTCCCGGATTCTTGTGTTACAATGTGGGAGATTATACCAAAAGCAGGAAGAATAAGAATGTAAACTTCAGGATGTCCAAAAAACCAGAATAAATGTTGGTAAAGAACTGGGTCTCCACCTCCAGCTGGATCGAAGAATGAAGTATTTAAATTTCGATCTGTTAAGAGTATAGTAATAGCTCCTGCTAAAACAGGAAGCGAGAGTAGTAAAAGAACTGCTGTAATAAATACTGATCACACAAATAAGGGTATTCGGTCTATTGTTATACCTTTTCTTCGTATATTAATGGCAGTTGTCATAAAATTTACTGCACCCAAAATAGATGAGACCCCAGCCAGATGAAGCGAGAAAATTCCTAAGTCAACGGAAGCACCTGCGTGAGCAATTGCTGCTGAGAGTGGAGGGTAGACAGTTCATCCAGTTCCTACTCCACTTTCTACTATTCCTCTTGTTAATAATAATGTTAAAGAAAAAGGAAGAAGTCAAAATCTTATATTGTTCATACGGGGAAATGCTATATCTGGAGCTCCTAGTATAAGTGGTACAAGTCAGTTTCCAAAGCCTCCAATTATAATGGGTATAACTATGAAGAAAATTATAACAAAAGCGTGGGCGGTTACAACTACATTGTAGATTTGATCGTCACCAATGAGGCTTCCTGGTTGACCTAATTCAGCACGAATTACCAGTCTTAATGAAGTCCCTACTATGCCTGCTCATGCTCCGAAGATAAAATATAGGGTACCAATGTCTTTATGATTTGTTGAAAAGAGTCATCGTTGCGTGAT